CATCTTTTTCTGGCCATTATGAGTTTAGAGCTAGAAACTGAGGATTAGGTAAAATGCGAATCTGATAAGGTAGTTTCTAATAATTCCTGAAATTGATTAGAATATTCCCACATCTGTAAGTAAATGTGAGGTCTAAAAATCTTTGTTATTCATAGTTGTAGAAGCGCTTTTTTGGTGGAATCTTTTTTTTTAATTGGTTAGGCGTTCAGTAACAAGTAAGAATAGGAATTTTTATTCGATAAACCAAAAAGAACAAAGAATGAAATAATTGGAATCACTAATGCATACATTGTTGTATTAGATCCAAATCTTAAGGTTCTTTCTTGACCTAACTAAAAAGATGCGCATTTCTAATATATTATATATATGAAAAATACAAAATAGAACTTCTAAAGCAAAAAAAAAAAATAGAAATTACTAGTCTTAGAATATAGTTGAACCAAAACACCTATTTTTTTGAGTGATCATGTGATAACTTTTTGTTCTCATTCATTCAAGATATTTAAGATATTATATGAGTGAACTCATTACGGAATCTAATTAGTTAAAATGAAAGTAAAAGTTTTATAAGATTAATGTTCGCTCTAAAATATATAGATTCGATCCAATAAAACAAATGATAAAAATAGGAATAATTTTCTAATTTGATTCCATAATGATTGGAAAAGAGTTAGTTTTATTTTAAAACGAAATTACACTACCCAGTTCTTATTATTCGTTTATAAGTTGAATTGAAAAATGATCCAAGAATGCATTTGCTGATTGCAAACGCGGTATGGGTAGATGTTACAGATGATGAATCAATTTTTTTATATAGTTGTGACTTTAGTGCTGTCTATAATGATAGATGACTCAAAAACTTTCAATTGGTTTTTTTCTCCTATTTTGCAAAAAAGGAAACTCAGGTAAGTGCTTTTTTATAAACATATGTATAAAAAGACCATATTTCATTTAGCTCCTTGATGCCTACCATAACTAGTTATTTCGGTTTTCTACTAACGGCTTTAACTATAACCTCAGCTCTATTTATTGGTCTGAGCAAGATACGACTTATTTGAAATTAATTGCACAAAATCTTTCCGCGAACTTCTGTGTATTTTTACCCCGTTAATTGCCAATTCTTGGTCATTGAGATTCATGGTAATTCGGATTAATATTTAGGTATAGATATTACCTCTTTTTTCTCCTTTCAAACAAATTGAAATGATTGAAGTTTTTCTATTTGGAATTGTGTTAGGTCTAATTCCTATTACTTTGGCTGGATTATTTGTAACTGCCTATTTACAATACAGGCGTGGCGATCAGTTAGACCTTTGATTAATTAACATCTCTTTTTTTGATTGACCTCCTCCTTTCTTTAATATCCAGGAGGTCAAATAAAGATTGCTGTTCCAGTTAGTGTTTCAGTCAAATTCTATCGAAGAAGATACAAATCACGCTCTGTAGGATTTGAACCTACGACATCGGGTTTTGGAGACCCACGTTCTACCGAACTGAACTAAGAGCGCTTTCTTCTTATAAAAGAAAAGACTGTAAAGAAAAGGATTGGCCCCAATACATATTGTATGCATACACATATAGTATCATCATAAGAATAAAAGATTCTATATGATATGTCCAACGTGAATTGATCTCAAAAAATCCCTCGTTACTGCTCAAAGGAGCAGTAATAGGTAGGGATGACAGGATTTGAACCCGTGACATTTTGTACCCAAAACAAACGCGCTACCAAGCTGCGCTACATCCCTTCCATTGGTCTACAGTGTCATTGTAGAGAATTCCTGTCTTGTTTTCCACATTGTTATTGCCTCTATTAAAATCTAGAATTTTTATGTCCATTTCGCCTTTTTGGTCTCATTTAACATATAATAATAGTAAAATACTTCTGGAACCCCTAGGAAAAATAAACGAGTCTTTTTGGGGAATAGTGGGGAAGAAAAGGACGTTTTTTCTGTATTTAACAAAAAGTAAATCTTATTTACTGGATGATTGTACATTTCAATATGTATTATCTTATGTATGTATTACTATAAAAGGAGGTTTTTCAATGCGAGATCTAAAAACATATCTTTCCGTGGCACCGGTACTAAGTACTCTATGGTTCGGTTCTTTGGCAGGTTTATTGATAGAGATTAATCGTTTTTTCCCGGATGCGTTGACGTTCCCCTTTTTTTCATTCTAGTTATTGACGTGGGAAAGAATAAAGAAGATTAGAGATACAATTAAATAAAGCCCCTTCTTTTCTCTTTTTTCCCTAGAAAAAGGGAGGAAAGAGAAAGAATATTACATTCAACAGCTGTGAGAGTCGGGTTCAGGTTGGAATTAAATTAATATGAATTTCTATGGAAGTCGAATACAAACTCTGGTTCTAGGAAAAGCGTATTCTAGACGATAATTATATGAAATACTGTACTGTTGAAATATAGTTTAGAAATCTTTCTATCGTATTTCCTATATTGATATATTGTAATGAAATCTTGCATAAGAGGATAGCTAGTTACAAATTTTTTCCTTCCTTTCTTCTTTTTCGTTTCGAATTGAAAAAGGAAGAGTTGAGTAAATGAAAAATCCAAAGGAGGTTGATGGCTAAGGGTAAAGATGTGCGAATACCGGTTCTTTTGGAATGTACCGCTTGTGTTCGAAACGGTGTTAATAAGGAATCAACGGGGATTTCCAGATATATTACTCAAAAGAACCGGCACAATACGCCTAATCGATTGGAGTTGCTAAAATTCTGTCCATATTGTAACAAACATACGATTCATGGGGAGATAAAGAAATAGATCGAACGAACCGAGCACCGGCGCCCTTATCTTTCTTACAAGTACAAGGAAAGGGCAAAAATGACATTATATATATAACATATTTAACATAGTTAAAGATAATTATAAACAAACCAAATCCTATTTATTTATTCTAATAAAAGATACGGCTGAAATAGGATTTTAGGGATAAGAAATAAACTAACCAAACCATGGAAAAATCTAAGCGAACTTTTCTTAAATCCAAGCGATCTTTTCGTAGGCGTTTGCCCCCGATCCAATCGGGGGATCGAATTGATTATAAAAACATGAGTTTAATTAGTCGATTTATTAGTGAACAGGGAAAAATATTATCTAGACGAGTGAATAGATTGACCTTGAAACAACAACGATTAATTACTATTGCTATAAAACAAGCTCGTATTTTATCTTTGTTACCTTTTCTTAATAATGAGAAACAATTTGAAAGAACCGAGTCGACCACCAGAACTCCCAGTCTTAGAGCCAGAAAAAGATAGGTTTACTCTTTCTTCACTTGAATTCAAATGCCCATCCGAACTCAAACGCGGATTTCTTTTTTGTTGGAAAAATCCAAGAATCCGGATTGAAGTCTCGTGTCGTAAGAAAAAAAAGAATAATCTGGGAAGAATAAAATTTTTTATTGAACGTGTTGATTCATATTTATTTTGACTACTTTCTGATATTTTATCATATTCTAATTCTATTCATTTTTATTCGATCTTCCCGGAGTTCATTCTCCGGGCAACTCCGTTTAACCGGTGGATTCTTTCCAACCTACTTCTTTTATGATCTCATTGGAAATCATATAAAGACAATTCCTATTTGATATAGCTATTTGTGCAAGTATTTTACGATTAAGAAGCAACTGTCTCTTGTACAGATCATTTATTAATCTACTATAACTATAGCATACCCCCCTTTCACGAATTGCTGCATTTATTCGAGTGATCCACAAACGACGAAAGTTTATTTTTTGCCTATCCCTATCCCGATGAGCCGAAACCAAAGCTCTTATTTTTTGTTGAGTAATAGTTCGAGTAAGTCTTGAATGAGCCCCCCGAAAGCTTGATGCAAATAAACGAATTTTTGTTCTACGTCTCCGAGCGATATATCCCCGTCTAATTCTGGTCATTGAATAAATGAAACTTTAACGAATAACTAATAGATTTCCTTTCTTTCAGTTATTCTTTTGCCCCTTTCCTAGTATATTAATAACAAAACGGATTTTTCCAATGTATAAACTAAAAATTCCAATGGCTTTCGCTACTATAACCTTCCCAACCACGATTTTTTATTTTTTTATAGGCATTTCACCTCGAAATACGAAATTGTACTATACTAGGTTAAAAAAAAAAATAGCAATGATAACTAAATAGTGGATTCCATCGTTTCTATGGTTACTTCTTAAACGGTGAGGTCTTCTCTATACACCGGAGCCCTTACTTCATTTAATCAATGTTATTGCTAACTTGTATAGTTCACATTCTTTGGCTCTACCCATGAATTATCCAGTAATAGGTCTTTCACAACGAGCTCTACCTATACAGTAACGGTATTTAATTATGAAAGTTGGCTGGGTAGCTGACCCTGTTAGTCCGTTCTTGCAAGAGGGGTCTATGTTACTAAGATTTCCTCCGCTTAATGGATAACCATTTGCTACCAATGGAGAATTACTTCTCATCTTGAATTGAGGTGAGTGGTTTTACACCAATAGAAACCATAAATTTCATACACAATAAAAGGGATATGACCCCATTTTCTTATTTTTAGATAGTAAATGTAGTTTGTTTTTCCGTTCTATCCTATTTGATCATTGATATTCGAACATTGTTCTCTTTCCTTTGTTCTAGTTTATGATCTGAACGAGTCGCACATACACCCTAGTACATGTTCCTCGACGCTGAGGGCATCCCCGAAGCGCGGGGGATTTTGTGACATTTCTGATTGGCTGTCTTGTATTTCTAATAAGTTGTTTAATCGTTGGCATGTTGAATCATATACATAATGGGCTGGTTTAGATCGATCCTAACCGTATGATTATGAATGACTTTTATTCAATAGAATAGAATCGATAAATCAATAGAATCATCAATCAATAGATAGTAAATAAATAAAAGTCATAGAATATTAAACGCGGCAGGGTTCATTTTAAATCACGAATTGACGCGAAATTCAGGCTATTTATTGTCATTCAACCGCTACAAGATCAACAATTCC